TAAAAAGTTGTTTTATGTATCAATCCTTACATCTCCTACTACTGGTGGAGTGACAGCAAGTTTTGGTATGTTAGGAGATATAATTATTTCCGAACCCAACGCTTACATTGCATTTGCGGGTAAAAGAGTTATAGAACAAACATTGAACAAGACAGTACCTGAAGGTTCACAAGCGGCTGAATATTTATTCCATAAGGGCTTATTCGATCCAATCGTACCCCGTAATCTTTTAAAAGGCGTTCTTAGTGAGTTATTGCAGTTCCACACCTTCTTTCCTTTGAATTAAAATGAAATCAACAAGTAGACTTTTTCTCTTTTTCATCGCTATCACTGATTACTAAACAGTAAACCTCTATAACATAAAAGAGCACTCTTTTTTCCGCAAAATCAAATAAAGCAAGAAGGCAAATAAACTGAAATCCGAATTATAATGATTATAATATATCTTTATAACAGGTACAAATATTAAATCGAGGTATTCATTCTATGGCAACTTTCACCAGCATACCCTCTATTTTTGTGCCTTTGGTAGGCCTAGTTGTTCCGGCAATTGCAATGGCTTCTTTATCTCTTCATGTTCAAAGAAACAAGATTTTTTAGATATGATGGATCCTCTTCTTTGTTTTTCTTTTTCAAAACTTAGACTTGGATCATAACACAGATATATATTTTGTAGAATATGTGATAACATGGTACTTCCTCCGAAGATAAAGGACACATAACCGAAAGAGTTCTTAATGCGTGGGTAAACATGAAGATATATGTCTAAATCAATTACATCTATTTGAAAATGTAGCAGTAGTGGTATCAGGACGGGTGACTGAAAGAAAAGGAAAAAGGGATTTGATGAGTTACTCTTAAGAGGTCACGTCCGGGAGTACTAGTTGATGAGCGTTACTTCGGAAATTGAAAAAAAAGTAAAGTCAAAGCCATTTTGGTTATTCTCCCAATTCCAATAAAATACAACATGAATTGTCGATCAGAACGTATATGGATAGAACTTATAGCAGGGTCTCGAAAAACAAGTAATTTCTGCTGGGCCTTTATCCTGTTTTTTGGTTCATTAGGGTTCTTATTGGTTGGAACTTCTAGTTATCTTGGCCGGAATTTAATATCTTTATTTCCTTCTGAACAAATCCTTTTTTTTCCACAAGGGATCGTGATGTCTTTCTACGGGATTGCAGGGCTCTTTATTAGCTCCTACTTGTGGTGCACGATTTCGTGGAATGTGGGTAGTGGTTACGATCTATTCGATAAAAAGGAAGGAATAGTGTGTATTTTTCGTTGGGGATTTCCTGGAAAAAATCGTCGTATCTTCCTCCGATTCTTTATGAAAGATATTCAGTCCCTCAGAATAGAAGTTAAGGAGGGTATTTATGCTCGTCGTGTCCTTTATATGGAAATCCGAGGTCAGGGGGCCATTCCGTTGACTCGTACTGATGAGAATTTGACTCCACGAGAAATTGAGCAAAAAGCGGGCGAATTGGCTTATTTCTTGCGTGTACCAATTGAAGTATTTTGAAATGAATTAAAGAATTTTTTTTTTCTATTTTGAGAGTTTGTGAGATTAAGGGATCTCTTTCATCTCGAAATACGAATAATAGTTATTTGGTTAAAGCAGCCTCTTGGGGTGGGGTGTATTCATTGAAAGGATGTAATTGCTTCGAATTTGAGCAATTGAACTATCCTAGAAACATTGTTTCCTCATTCGACTTTCAAATGTACTTTGATTCAAAAGTCAATTTATTTATTCTTTCTAAATTCAAAAGAAAGGGCTAGCCACTGAATCAAAAACAAAATGGGGGTAGATTCATAGTCTCGCTACTTTGTAAGAAAAGGAATAAAACTTATGTTTGCTAGAACTATTAGATTGTATAGAATTGACGACGTGGGTTGATTAAAAATTCACAGACGAAAAATGGAAAAAAAGAAAGCGTTCACTCTCCTTTTATATCTTGCATCTATAGTCTTTTTTCCCTGGTGGGTCTCTTTCTCATTTCAAAAAAGTCTAGAATCTTGGGTTACTAATTGGTGGAATACTAGGGAATTCGAAACTTTTTTGAACGATCTTCAGGAAAAAACTATTCTTGAAAAATTCATAGAATTAGACGAGCTCTTCCTCTTGGAAGAAATGATAAAGGAATACCCGGAAACACATTTACAAAAGCTGGGAATCCACAAAGAAACGATCCAATTGATCAAGATGCACAACGAAGACCGTATCCATAAGATTCTCCAGTTCTCGACAAATATAATATATTTCCTTGTTTTAAGTGGCTATTCTATTCTCGGTAATCAAGAACTTGTTTTTCTTAATTCTTGGTTTCAAGAATTCCTATATAATTTAAGCGACACAATAAAAGCATTTTCTATTCTTTTATTAACGGATTTATGTCTAGGATTTCATTCGCCCCACGGCTGGGAACTGTTGATTGGTTCTATTTACAAAGATTTTGGATTTGCTCATTCTGAGCAAATTATATCTGGTCTTGTTTCCACC